ACTTTTTCAACGGAAAATCGTCATTTATTTACTTTAATCAGTAAATTTGATAGAGAATCGGGATCGAGTTTAAATTGGAAGGGCCTCTCTTTATTTTCAGAAAAAGAACAAGGAAGGATTGGTTCAGAAAAAAGAGCCAAATTTTACAAATTTTTATTGAATACAATTCTAACTAGCCCTAATGGTCAAAAAACAAAACAAAAATTTGTAATAAAAGAAATCAGTAAAAAAGTCCCTCGATGGTCATACAAACTTATTACCGAGTTGGAATTCCTGTCGGGCGCAGCTCACGAAGGCCTACCATTGGATTATCAGATACGTTCAAGAAAAAGGGATAAAGTAATAATTTATAGGCCTACTAAACGTAGTCGCAAAGCAAGTGTCAAAAACTGGGTGTCTATTAGAGACTATTCGGAAGAATCAGATTTTCGTCGAGAATTCATCAAAGGTTCTATGCGTGCTCAAAGACGTAAAACTGTCATTTCGAAATTGTTTCAAGCAAATGCGCATTCCCCTCTTTTTTTGGACAGAATAAAAAAACGTTCCCTTTTCTCTTTTAATATCCCTGAACAGATGAAATTTCTTTTTAGAAATTGGATGGGTAAGGGAACAGAATTTAAAGATTATACAGAAGAACAAAAAAAAAAACAAAAGGAAGAAAAAGAGAACAAAAAAAAGGAAAAAACGTGGATAAAAATCGCGGAAGCCTGGGATTTTGTTCCATATCCACAAGCAACAAGAAGTTTCATTTTAATAATTCAATCTATTTTTAGAAAATATATTTTATTACCTTCATTGATAATAGTTAAAAATATTGGGCGTATATTATTATCCCAACCCCCCGAGTGGGCTGAGGATTTCGATGAGTGGAATAGAGAAAAGCATATTATATGTACCTATAATGGTGTTCAATTATCAGAACTCGAACTTCCCAGAAATTGGTTTAAAGATGGTATTCAAATAAAAATAGTATTTCCTTTCTATTTGAAACCTTGGCACAGATCTAAGTTGAGGCCCTCTTTTTCTTCTTATAAAGATCTAAAGAAAGAACAACAGAAGTTTTGCTTTTTAACGGCTTGGGGAACGCAAACTAACCTTCCCTTTGGTTCTGTCTCCCAAAAACCTTCCTTTTTTAAGCCTATTTTTAAAGAACTAAAAAAAAAAATTCGAAAAACAAAAAATAATCATTTTCAAGTTCTAAGAGTTTTAAAAGAAAGAACAAAAAATTTTCTACAATACTCAAAAGAACCAAAAAGAGAGGTTATCAAAAACGTTTTATTTCTGTTTCTAAAAAGAATAAAAAAAGAACTCTTAAAAGTACATCCAACTCGATTATTTATATTGAGAAAGGTGTATAAATCCGGCGAAACTAACCAAAAAAAAGATTATATAATCAGGAATCAGATAATTCACGACTCGTTTAGAAAAATTAAATCTACAGATAATACAAATTATTCACTGAGAGAAAAAAAAATGAAAAATATGACGGATAGAACAAGCACAATCACAAAGAAAACAAAGAGTCTTACGAAAGAAAAAAACAGTAACGCCAAGAAAAAAAGTAGTCCTAACAAAACAAGTTATAATGGAAAAGTAAAATTATCAAAAAATAGTTGGCAAACGCAAATATTAAAAATAAAAAGAAGAAACACTCGATTAATCTATAAATTATATTTTTTTATAAAAATTTTCATTAAAAGAATATACATCGATATCTTTCTATGTATCATTCATATTGTCAGAATTACTACACAGCTCGTTCTTGAATCGAGAAATTTTTGTTTTGATAAATACATTTACAATAATAAAACAAACCAAGAAATAAAAAACAAAAAAGAAATTCGCTATATTTCGACTCTAAAAAGTGCACTTTACAATATTAAGAATAGTAAGAAGAATTCACATCTTTTTTTTAACTTATCCTCATTATCACAAGCATATGTATTTTACAAATTATCACAAACCCGAATTATTAATTTGTATAAGCAAAGATCTATTCTTGACTATCATGGAACCCCTTTTTTTCTTAAGACTGCAATAAAAAATTATTTTGTAACACAAGGAATATTTCATTCCGAATTAAGACATATGAAACTTACAAGTTATGAAATGAATCAATGGAAAAACTGGTTAAGAGGTCATTATCAATACAATTTATCTCAGATTAGATGGTCTGGATTAATACCACAAAAATGGCGAACTACAATCACTGAAGGTAGTATGACCCAAAATAAAGATTTAACAAAATGGAATTCATATGAAAAAGACCGATTACTTTATCAAAAAAAACAAAAGGATTTTAAAGTATATCCATTACCAAACCAAAAAGATAATTTTCCAAAATACTATATATATGATCTTTTATCATATAAATATATTAATTCTGAAATGAAGAAGTCCGCATATATTATTTATGGATCACCATCAGAATTAAATAACAACCAAAAGATTACTTTTAATTACAACAATTATAAAGAAAATTTCTTTGAAAGCCTGGAGG